TGATACCCAGACCTACCCCTCTCGCTCTATTTATTTCTTCTTGGGTGAGATTGAGAAAAATAAATATTTTTATGTACTCTTCTAATTTTGATTTTTTAAATTCAATACAATATTAAATTAAATAATAGGAGACTGTAAATGAAAGTTTCTTTCTCACACCCACTATCCTAACATTGTCGGAACAAAACAAAAAGATCGTATGCCTTGATATGAAAATATTTGATACATGAAGCCGCGATCTGATTTATATATAAATCAGATATCGATATAAATTAGATAGAGATCAAACTTGATCTTCTTGTGTTCGGTTCGGGAATCAAAGAAAAAGAAACATATTGGAAACAGCTCTTGTCTTGGAACTTGGAATCACCCTTTCTTACTATCTTAGTATGGAACGCCTAGGAAAAAGCGGATTGAATCGGAAATATCGACGGATTCTTGCGGAGTCCAAAGAAATATCAAATAAAAAAAATCTACTGTTCGAATTTCATAGCTATCGAATTTGCAATTTGAATATCAGAATAGTGGATATAGTCATGATTCAATGGGTTAGGTCCACTTACTTTTTATTTTGTTGATTTCGAATCTTTACAATAGATTAGATTGGAATAATGGAAAAGAAAAATATTTGGTGATCGAAGAGACGACTTCACATTACTCATTATAATAAACAAGCGTTCAACTTTCTTTTAGCAACTTTCTTTTAGAAGTAGAATTACTATTCTAATTACTATATTCTAACTCATTATAAGGATAACGTATTATCATTAAATTCGAAAGTTTATAATTACATTATTATCCAGTTGGTTACTTTTTTTATTACAAATCAACACAATTTTTATTCCCGTTTCAATATGAATATTACCACTTTACTTTATTTATATTTATGAAAAAGGCCAAAAAGCCCCTTATCGGATTTGAACCGATGACTTACGCCTTACCATGGCGTTACTCTACCACTGAGTTAAAAGGGCAATTGGATTCAATTATTGAAGGCGTCACTAGGCGGATAAGATAGATCTATATCTATCTATATATATATTATAATTATATGCAGTAGACTCATAGCGGCGAGTGTCACCTAGGGGAACGATAATTTTGATTTACTTAATAAGTAATAAGTATAAGTATCGGTTAACCCGGGTTTATTGATATTGGATTTGATAAATATCAATGAAATGAAGTGTTTCAAGACCGACCCTAATGGAATTGACTTAAATTGATCTGACCCCATCAGAACGGAACGAAACTTATTTGATTGATACATGGATACATGGACCTACCAATTCGACATAGATCCACCAGATTTCACATGTGATAAAGAGATTCTGTTTGTTCCCCGAACCCAAATTTTAGAGAAAAAAAAAAAAAAAAAAAAAATTGATAACTTGTTAATCTTAATCCCCGTTCCCAGATTTTCGGATTTCTCATTTGTTAATTTCCCAGCTTAGGGCGATATAGGAATAGTCCGATCTCATCTTACCAAGGAGTGGATAAATGAATGAAAGTTAAGTGGAAGAAATGAAGAAAAAATCTTCTTTTATGTCGGATCAATCACTTCCCAAAAGAGTCCTCTACTTTGCCTATTTTTATTTTTATTATTATTTATAGCAATTTCTATAATAGATTTCGATTTTAGACTAGAATGGCGATTAGAATGAGCGATTGATGGACGAATCAAAAAATGCTATTGGTATGGGATCAGAAAAGGTGGAAAGATCCTTTACTTTAGAGTTAGTCATCCCATTCCATTATATTGACAATTTCAAAAAACTGTTCATACTAAGTATGATGGCAGTCGGGCAAATATGCCCCCATCGTCTAGCGGTTCAGGACATCTCTCTTTCAAGGAGGCAGCGGGGATTCGACTTCCCCTGGGGGTAGGGTACTACGAAAGGAAGTTGATCGTGGATTATAAATAAGCCTAGACTTTATTCTTCCTGGGTCGATGCCCGAGCGGTTAATGGGGACGGACTGTAAATTCGTTGGCAATATGTCTACGCTGGTTCAAATCCAGCTCGGCCCAATAATTCGCTGATCCACCAGGAAATGATATAACCCCCTTTGTTTTCCAGAAATGCCAGATACGAAAGACTCAAGAATAAAAAGAGTCCAATTCTCCGATAGATCCCTACCGCTATTTATTTATTTTGTTTGCTCCATTTATTTGTTCCCATAAATTCTGATCTTGCTAATAATGATCTAGATTCATATCAGGATCATGAAATCGAAAGCATAAAGTCTAATGAAAAGAATAAAGTAACGCAAAAAAAGACTCTTTTTTTTTTTTTTTTTCATTGGGACATTGAAAAACGAATTATCAATTGATTTGGCAATAACGAAAGGAATCCGTGCCGCTCTCACTAAAGTGTATATCCGTGTGTATATCAATATCTCACTCACGTCTCGGTTCCAACACGTCGATATTTATCTAAATATAAATGAAATTGTTTGAATGAAATCATAAAAATAGGTATTCGGTACATTTTACCGCCCCGGGATTGTAGTTCAATTGGTCAGAGCACCGCCCTGTCAAGGCGGAAGCTGCGGGTTCGAGCCCCGTCAGTCCCGACGGATCCAAATCCAATAAAAAAAAAACATCAATATATCTCGCCGTTTCTGTTAAACTGGGGCAAAATAAAATGGTAGAATTTCATGCCTACTGCTCTCCTTTGCTCTTTTTTCTTTTTCATTTCTCTTTCTCATCAACCAGTACCGATTGATGAGAAAGAGACATGTGCGAATTGCTACAATTATTGGTAGCATCATATTCAGGATTCCAAGAGCTACCGTAGGGGGTCTGGTTTTTTTGACTGTCCCCCATCTGTGTATGGAATGGAATCGAGTACCATATCGTTCCCGGGAGCGTATACACAACTGAATTTAAGATCGTTACTTTGATAGAATACTTTTAAGATTAAGATTCAAAGTATCTTCTTTTCTGGTTTCTAGTTTGGCTAACTTAAATTACTAGTTTGAATTTGAAAGAATTTATCTCATTCAAATTTCACGCCGAACTTTTGAGGGATACGTTCTAGTACTAATCCAAGGGAGGGGGGATGATATTCTTAATAAAATAAAGATCAAGCAAGGCGCCAACCCCTCCCGAAGAGGGAATGAATAATCTTTTTTAAGCGTATTGCCAAAGAAGAATAAACTCGAAATAAATCTAAATAAAATAGTCAATTTTATGAAATATTCGATTCTTTTCTACTGGGACTCGTCTTTATCACACTTCTTTTTCGTTTTTTTTTTAATGATATAATTTTCTTGAAAAAAAAAAAAAAAAAAAAATGAAAAGGGGTTTCGAACTTAACCCCTTCCCTTTTTCTTTTTCTATTTCGTTTCGATTGTTTGTTTGGTTTTTTTCTAAACCCTTTGTAAACAAGGAAAGTGTAAAGCGGTTAGGGGGTTGTACAAGTAAGGCGGTCGATTATAGAAAAGACAGACTGGAAAAGACTGGTAAATAAAAAAGTATTAGTATTAAAAAAGTATTAGTATTAAAGTAAAGGAATTCTTTTGATTGAATCAGGAATCAAAGTTTGTATTTGGTGTGTGGATAAAAGAGCTGCCTATGTTATACTATTGAATTCTCGACGATGAATCGACTTGACAGTCAAATATTGTTATTCATGATATTGATCCCATTCGCTATCATCGAAATGTAATTCATCCCATTGAATTTACAAGCGAAAGGGTTATCATCTCTATGGGATTAAATCCCGAGTTATTGCGAAGTAAAAAAAAAAAACCAAACGATGAGACTATGGAAGTAAATATTCTCGCATTTATTGCTACTACACTGTTCGTTCTAGTTCCTACTGCGTTTTTGCTTATAATATACGTAAAAACGGTCAGTCAAAGTGATTAATTTGAACGAAACTTGACTTCTTAGTTCTTATAGTTCTTATCAAGGATTTAAGAAAAAAAATTCAATTTCATGTCTTAGTCTTAAATGAAACCAACGGACTAGAATCAGCAGTAGCCTATGAGATTCGATAGTATGGTAGAAAGATTCATATATGAATCTTTCTACCATACTATCTATTTTTATTATTTTTATGTATAAAGATAGAAACTGAATAGAGATCAATCTACAATATGGATATGGATCCTTATATATGTTAATAGATACATAGTATCTCAATTCTATTTCTTTGCTTCGTCTATTTGTATTTTCTTTTTGTTCATTCCAATCAATCTGAAATAATCGAAAGGCTGCTCTTACGATTTTCAAATTGATTTATTTCTGATTATTTTCAATATGAATCTCGGTATACATTAAAAAAAGAATCAAATCGATGAAAGAAAAAAAAATTTGGGCATATATTACTAAAAGAAAATCAAGTTAATAAAAGAAAATGAAATAGGAAAGAAATAAAGTAATCGTTTTTTTTAGCATTCCGAAGAAGTCGTTGATTGAGCGGTTGACAGATGATCCAAGGAGTTCTATTCTATAACTTCTTCCGATTTCAAAAAGGGGTACCCCGGCGATTGTCAACCCTGGAGCCATGATATGAAACGGGTCAATAAAGCATAGCAGAAAGCAAATTTCTAAAATACTCAAATAATAAAAAATAATAAAATCGGTGGTAAGTGCGAAATATGTGACTTGACCAAGGCACAATCTTATTATTATTAACTATTCAAATTAAATCGTGAACCCTTTCTTTTCTCTTTGAACAGTCCAATAAAAAAAAAGGGGGGTCCGGTTTTCCGCGTTCTTCCCCATTGTCCATAGAGAACTCTGGCAAGGGCCGGTTCAGAAAAACCAAATAGAAAATCTAGGAAGACTTCGGTTGGAATAAAATTCCTATGATCTGTATCCCCCTTCCTTTCAAAATAGAAAGAGGGGAATTTTGGAAATATAGGTTTGATTTGGATTCTGAAAGAGCATTATTCATATATATTATGAATTGTATTCTATTCATAATAGAATCGAATACAATTACCTCGCCAGAATCCAAGCCAATAGAATTCCGAAATGAAGGTATTTTGATTAATTCAATTTCGAAATTCTAAATGGAATTAAATTACTGAATTTAATTATTCTATTAATTATTTAATAATTAATAGAATTAAAAAGGCTTTGCAGAACGATCTATAAAAAAAGTGATACAGTTTGATTCCCCAACTCAATTAGTAGTATCTCTAGAGTCCACTTCTTCCCCATACTACGAGCGAAAGGGAAAATGTAAAGACTACCATTAAAGCAGCCCAAGCGAGACTTACTATATCCATGTGAATTATGTCCCCTATCTCTATGAATATGAAGAATTTATTCCATTATTGTTTCCTAATAATAGTGGAATCACTGGCGCAGAGTCAAAAAGGGATTCTGGCCCAACGCCCTTGATGAAAGACTCCACTAAATATGAAACGCTCCAATAAATCCACTTAGAACAAGTTCGTATATGATTTCTAGTAGAATCCGGAAAAATGAAACAAAATACACAGTCGCACTTTTCTTTGGAAGTATCAAAGGGAGTGTTACCTAATCTGTAGTAATAATAAGAACTCCTCGTTTTTTTTGTTGCCCTTTATTATCATTAAGTAAAAGCCAATTATCCGTCCAATCGAATATTGATTGAATGCCCGTGCATTCATAGACTCTTATGAGTCTGTATACTGCATACAAAGTATCTCCCGCCCCTTCCATAACGATTAATTCGATTCTCCCTCGGGCTTTTCAATCTAATTCAAGACCCGGTCAGTAGACCCTGCATTAGCAATTAGCAGTGGAAATAAATCGGTAACTCTTGATTTGATATGAAAGCGCTTCTACTACTATAATCTTTCCGTGAATCCTAAATGCAAGGATTAACAGCACTTTAAGTTTAAGGAACAGAAAAAAAAAAAAGAACAGAAACCCCAGCTATTTCGAATCACGAAAATGTCAAGAGTCGCGTACTTTGCTGGAAAAGATTCGGCGAGTTAGACCAGCCAAGCAGAATAAGGGATTGCGAGTCTTATCGTTTGTTGATCAGGCGACACCCAGATTTGAACTGGGGAAAAAGGATTTGCAGTCCCCCGCCTTACCGCTCGGCCATGCCGCCAAAACGATACAAAATAGATTAAAAAATTCCCCCTTTGCTTGTTTTGTTTGGGGGGGGGGTACTCAATGTCTTTTCTTTTTTTTGTGTACGTCCATATAAAATCTCGTTTTTCTTAATTCCTTGCCTAAAAAAAATATGTCCTTTTTTTGGATCGGCTCCGGTTCTTCAATTGATTTTATAGTATCTCACACAACATCTTAATACCTCTCTTTTCTCTTTCTTTTTTTCTATTGAAAAATGAAAAAAGAAATGTGCATTTTCAGTCACAAAAGCCAAAATTAAGGACAAATTGGAACCATTAACTAGTGACTGAAAATTCGTGACCAACTCTTGGATTGAAATTGAAATTGTCAATTTTGTTTCCTAATGATAGAAGAAAATCAAAATTGATACCTACCTAATCAATATTGGTTTTTTCTATAAAAAAAGCCTTCTCCATTTCAATTATAACAGCAATTATGAGTATATGTAAACCCCAAACATAAATCGTTTCGCGGCTAGCTTATTGGTTATCTTATCTGTGTCTGATGCCTCTCTATAGGGAATTTTCCGAAAATTGTCGTACTGCAATTTAGATTGAAGAGAAAATCGAAATTTTGATAGAGCACGACATGCGCTGTCCCGAAGCGAACTATGCAATAAAGGGGGGCGATGTATATATAGATAGCTATATCGGCACGGGTTTACTAAATACAAGCCGTCTTACGCACTTCAATCCTATTCTAAAAATTCGACTAAAAAAAGAAAAAGGGGGTTCTTCGCAAATCATTTTTTGAACAGTGGAATCCACGAAAAAGGTAAGTGCTAAAAAAATGAGCTTTACGCTGGTATATTGTGTCTGATTCTTATGTCTTTATCTTAGCGAATAGATCAAATCACGACGTTTATTTTTCTGGTATCCTAACGGATTGGAATATCATAATAATGGTATAAATTGAATTATTTTTTTGATTCTATACAAAACTCCGTAAGTCTAAGTGGAATTTATCGCTTCCTTTCCATTTGGATCTGTCTCTTAGAAATTCCAATTTTATTAAGTATAAAATCATCCTTTTTCCCCCGTTCATACGTATTTCATACATTCCATCTATATGGAGTTGGGTAAAATTTCATGCGATTCAGTAAACAGAATCTAAATTCCAGCATTCTGCATCGAATCATATGAATCGATGCAGAATGAGAAACGAATGGGATTTTTTGATAAATGGGAAATTCAAAATGCTCGGAGATGGAAATGCAGGAATGTCTACAATACCTGGGTTGAATCAGATACAATTTGAAGGATTTTGTAGGTTCATTGATCAGGGCTTAACAGAAGAGCTTTATAAGTTTCCAAAAATTGAAGATACAGATCAAGAAATTGAATTTCAATTATTTGTGGAAACATATCAATTGGTAGAACCCTTGCTAAAAGAAAGAGATGCTGTATATGAATCATTCACGT